GTTACGCATCCATGGCTGAATGGTTAAAGCGCCCAACTCATAATTGGCAAATTCGTAGGTTCAATTCCTGCTGGATGCAAGCCAACGGGAACGTTCAATACGTCTATTGGAATTGGCTCTGTATCAATGAAATTTCATCATCCATACATAACGAATTGGTATGGTATATTCATACCATAACATATGAACAGTAAGAAATAGAATTCTTATCGATACTGGAACTCATAGGGAAGAAAATGGATTTATGGATGGAATCAAATATGCAGTATTTACAGACAAAAGTATTCGGTTATTGGGGAACAATCAATATACTTCTAATGTCGAATCAGGATCAACTAGGACAGAAATAAAGCATTGGGTCGAACTCTTCTTTGGTGTCAAGGTACTAGCTATGAATAGTCATCGACTCCCGGGAAAGGGTAGAAGAATGGGACCCATTATGGGACATACAATGCATTACAGACGTATGATCATTACGCTTCAACCGGGTTATTCTATTCCACCTCTTAGAAAGAAAAGAACTTAAATCAAAATACTTAATAACACGGCGATACATTTATACAAAACTTCTACCCCGAGCACACGCAATGGAGCCGTCGGCAGTCAAGTGAAATCCAATCCACGAAATAATTTGATCTATGGACAGCGTCATTGTGGTAAAGGTCGTAATGCCAGAGGAATCATTACCGTAAGGCATAGAGGGGGAGGTCATAAGCGTCTATACCGTAAAATCGATTTTCGACGGAATGAAAAAGACATATCTGGTAGAATCGTAACCATAGAATACGACCCAAATCGAAATGCATATATTTGTCTCATACACTATGGGGATGGTGAGAAGAGATATATTTTACATCCCAGAGGGGCTATAATTGGAGATACCATTGTTTCTGGTACAGAAGTTCCTATCTCAATGGGAAATGCCCTACCTTTGAGTGCGGTTTGAACTATTGATTTACGTAATTGGAAGTAACCAATTAGGTTTACAACGAAACCTAGAAATCGATCACTGATCCAATTTGAGTACCTCTACGGGATAGACCTCAACAGAAAACTGAAGAGTAACGGCAGCAAGTGATTGAGTTCAGTAGTTCCTCATATAAAATTATTGACTCTAGAGATCTAGTAATATGGAGAAGACAAAATTGTTTGAAGCACCGACAGAGCCGGAAGCGCCCCTTGTTTCAAAGAGAGGAAGACGGGTTATTCACATTTCATTTGATGGTCAGAGGCGAATTGAAAGCTAAGTAGTGGTAATTCGACCCCCGGGGAAAAATAGATATGTCTCCTACGTTACCCGTAATATGTGGAAGTATCGACGTAATTTCATAGAGTCATTCGGTCTGAATGCTACATGAAGAACATAAGCCAGATGAAGGAACGGGGAGACCTAGGATGTAGAAGATCATAACATGAGTGATTCGGCAGATTTGGATTCCTATATATCCACTCACGTGGTACTTCATCATATGATTTATATTAGATCCATCTGTCTAGATATCATCATATACATCCAGAAAGCCGTATGCTTTGGAAAAAGCTTGTACAGTTTGGGAAGGGATTTTGATTGATCAAAAAGAAGAATCTACTTCAACCGATATGCCCTTAGGCACGGCCATACATAACATAGAAATCACACTTGGAAAGGGTGGACAATTAGCGAGAGCAGCGGGTGCTGTAGCGAAACTGATTGCAAAAGAGGGTAAATCGGCCACATTAAAATTACCCTCTGGGGAGGTACGTTTGATATCCAAAAACTGCTCAGCAACAGTCGGACAAGTGGGTAATGTTGGGGTGAACCAGAAAAGTTTGGGTAGAGCCGGATCTAAGCGTTGGCTAGGTAAGCGTCCTGTAGTAAGAGGAGTAGTTATGAACCCTGTAGACCATCCTCATGGGGGTGGTGAAGGGAGGGCCCCCATTGGTAGAAAAAAACCCACAACCCCTTGGGGTTATCCTGCGCTTGGAAGACGAAGTCGAAAAAGGAATAAATATAGTGATAGTTTGATTCTTCGTCGCCGTAGTAAATAGGAGAATATCGAAAAAAGAGTCTTGAGTATAGAAAACTAGGTTTCCTCAACAAAAAAAAGATAGGAGTAATCAACTGTGACACGTTCACTAAAAAAAAATCCTTTTGTAGCTAATCATTTATTGATAAAAATTACGAAGCTAAACATGAGGGCAGAAAAAGATACAATCGTAACTTGGTCCCGGGCATCTACCATTATACCCACAATGATTGGCCATACAATTGCGATTCATAATGGAAAAGAACATTTACCTATTTATATAACCGATCGTATGGTAGGTCACAAATTGGGAGAATTTGCACCTACTTTGAATTTCCGGGGACATGCGAGAAATGATAATAAATCTCGTCGTTAATATTAATTAATAAAGTGAATATTAATAAAGTGAATATGGGTGCTCGTTGTTTATTGGTGAGAGGTAAACCTTATGATAAAGAGTGACCCGGATGTAGAAGTATACGCTTTAGGTCAACATATACGTATGTCTGCTCATAAAGCACGAAGAGTAATTGATCAGATTCGTGGGCGTCCCTACGAGGAAACACTTATGATACTAGAACTCATGCCTTATCGAGCATGTTATCCTATTTTAAAATTGGTTTATTCTGCAGCAGCAAATGCTAGTCACAACATGGGGTTTAACGAAACAGCTTTAATTATTAGTCAAGCCGAAGTTAATGAGGGTACTATCACAAAAAAGTTAAAACCACGAGCTCGAGGACGCAGTTTTGCGATAAAAAGACCTACCTGTCATATAACTATTGTATTGCAAGATATATCAAAAGATAAAAACTATTTCATATGGTTAAGAAAATATGGATGGGTATATAAAGATAAGTATACAGATGTCAGAGAGAGGTATCTATATATGATGGACCATATGCTATATCGAAACAGAATGACGTGGATGAATAGAGAAATGATATGGCCTTATAGAGACAGCGAGGTATTATGGGACAAAAAATAAATCCACTCGGGTTCCGACTTGGTACAACCCAAAGCCATCATTCTGTTTGGTTTGCACAACCAAAAAGTTATTCCGAGGGTCTCCAGGAAGATCAAAAAATAAAGGATTGTATCAAGAATTTTGTACAAAAAAATAGGAAAATATCCTCAGGTGTCGAGGGAATTGCACGGATAAAGATTCAAAAAAGAATTGATCTGATCCAGGTCATAATATATATGGGATTCCCAAAATTTTTAATAGAGGGCAGCCCACAAGGAATCGAAGAATTACAGAGCAATGTACAAAAAGAATTTAATTCTGTGAACCGAAAACTTAACATTGCTATCACAAGAGTTGCAAAACCTTATGGGCAACCTAATATTCTTGCAGAATTTATAGCTGGACAATTAAAGAACCGAGTTTCATTTCGAAAGGCAATGAAAAAAGCTATTGAATTAACTGAACAGGCGGATACAAAGGGAATTCAAATACAAATTGCAGGGCGTATTGACGGAAAAGAAATAGCACGTGTCGAATGGATCAGAGAGGGTAGGGTTCCCCTACAAACCATTCGAGCCAAAATTGATTATTGTTCTTATACAGTTCGAACTATCTATGGGGCATTAGGAATAAAAATTTGGATATTTGCAGGCGAAGAATAATGGCCCTTCCTTACGTTACCTTTCTGTTCCATCCACCCGGCTTGGAAATTGAATAAAATAAAGCAAACCCCGTTTCTTTTTTTTATTCAATATCAATAAAATAAATTATATAATTTATTTTTTCTAATTCTTCTAATTCTATAGGGTTGAATAACAATTCGATTGACTCCATATAATTGCTATGCTTAGTGTGTGACTCGTTGGTTTTTTATTTAGGGTTAGAATGAAAAACTAGGTACCATCCCCTAGTATGAACTAATAACTATATAACTAAAAAAATAACCAGCCCATTGCTTTATATTATCTGGATCCACGGGACCAGTCACTGTATGACGGATCAATCATATTGTTGTAGCAACTGAAGTACTTTTTACAGAAAATTACAGAAAAAAATAAAAATAAACCCAAAATATTTTCTTATAAGATTATAAGCTTGTGAAGCAAAAACGAAGGGATATGGATAAATGGAGGGGTGAGAGAAAGAAAGAAAAAGAATAGCAATGATATATGATTCCAATATGTATGGTCTATGAACTATCTCATAAAAGGCAATGTAATAAAGCATTAGTATTCGTCCATAATAAAAAATTAGATAGATGAATATGAATCTTTTTCATACGAAAAAATCCTAAAGAGCATCAAGTCAATAAAGACTGAGGACATTGATTCAGTTTTATTAGGAGCTCCGTTGCAAAGTTCGGGCCTGGCCATTAATTTAGAAGCGGTGGGAACGACGGAACCTGTGACTGAGAAGGATTCCCTTAAAAAAATCCTAATGATTCATTGGGTAGGATGGCGGAACGAGCCAAGAACCAACCCATTTATTCTGATAGGTCATAGAATACCCCTACGAATGGAAGGGATGTTGAAAGAGCAAATATTCGCCCGCGAAAGTCTTATTGGATTGCTAAGTTTTGGGCGTTTGGGCGGTTCAATAAAAGGTAAAATGCAATTTTGATTCTATCTATTATATTATAGATCGATAATAATAATAAAGTCGCTCTATAAGTTATATATCTATAAGTTCTATGTAGAATATAAATAATAATAGAAAGCTTTTTTTCGCATTTTTTATATTTATACTATACGAGCAAGATATAAAAATTACTACGTGACCACTTACATCTCAAAAAATGCCATGATTCAATCTATTATTAATTTATTCATTAATTAAATATATATATCTTATTATTTAATCATTCCATTCGCGAGGAGCCGGATGAGAAGAAACTCTCATGTCCGGTTCTGTAGTAGAGATGCATTAATAAACAACCATCAACTATAACCCCAAAAGAACTAGATTTCGTAAACAACATAGAGGAAGAATGAAGGGAATATCTTATCGAGGCAATCGAATTTGTTTCGGCGGATATGCCCTTCAGGCACTTGAACCCGCTTGGGTCACATCTAGACAAATAGAGTCGGGGCGACGAGCTATGACACGATATGCGCGCCGTGGTGGAAAAATATGGGTACGTATATTTCCAGACAAACCCGTTACAGTAAGGCCTGCCGAAACACGTATGGGTTCCGGGAAAGGATCTCCCGAATATTGGGTATCCGTCGTTAAACCTGGTCGAATACTTTATGAAATGGGTGGAGTATCAGAAATTGTAGCCAGAGAAGCTATTTCTATAGCTGCGTCCAAAATGCCTATAAGAACGCAATTCGTTATTGCGGGATAAAGAAAAAATAAAATAGAATAGGGACGTGGAACGAAAGGGGTCCATATGATGATGAAAAACCACATTTTTCTTTCTGGACAAACCATATTTCTTACTTTTTTTCTTCGCTCTTTGCATTGAAAGAAAAAAAGAATAATCAAATGATATGATTCAACCTCAGACCTATTTAAATGTAGCGGACAACAGCGGAGCTAGAGAATTAATGTGTATTCGAATCATAGGAGCTAGTAATCGACGTTATGCTCATATTGGTGACGTTATTGTTGCTGTAATCAAAGAAGCAGTTCCCAATATGCCTCTACAAAGATCAGAAGTGATCAGAGCTGTAATTGTACGTACGTGTAAAGAACTCAAACGTGACAATGGTATGATAATACAATATGATGACAATGCAGCAGTTGTCATTGATCAAGAAGGAAATCCAAAAGGAACTCGAGTTTTTGGTGCAATTGCTCGAGAGTTGAGACAGTTGAATTTTACTAAAATAGTTTCATTAGCCCCTGAAGTATTATAAATATACTAAATATAATAAATCTAATTATATAGATGATTCCTTATTATTTTTAATAATTAAAAATAATAATATAGTAGGGTATCTGAAATAGCAGAGTATCGGAATTAGATTCAATTAATAATTTAGTAGAATTAATTGATTAGTAGACTGGTTCTCAGGCATATACCTTTTAAATAAAAATTCATAATTAATGAATAATTAATAAAAAAATGAATAAAAAAGCGGAGCATGTTGATTATATAAAAACGCGGAGGCATGAATAATTATAGTTCATCATGGGTAGGGACACTATTGCCGAAATAATAACTTCGATACGAAACGCTGACATGGATAAAAAAGGAACGGTTCGAATAGCATCTACAAATATTACCGAAAACATTGTTAAAATACTTCTACGCGAAGGCTTTATTGAAAATGTGAGAAAACATCGAGTAAGCAAGAAATTTTTCTTGGTTTCAACTCTGCGACATAGAAGGAATAGAAAAGGACCATATAGAATGGTTTTAAAACGTATCAGCCGACCCGGCCTACGAATCTATTCCAACCATCAAAGAATTCCAAGGATTTTAGGAGGAATGGGTATTGTAATTCTTTCGACTTCTCGAGGTCTAATGACAGACCGAGAGGCTCGACTAGAAGGAATCGGGGGAGAAATTTTGTGTTATATATGGTGATCTTTCTGATATCCGAATTGCCTCCATAATTTTATAAAAAAAGGGGGGGGTTACCTGGAATAAAAGAACAAAAACGGATTCATAAAGGTTTAATTACTTAATCACCTCCCAATGTTATGTTCCGGATTTGTTTCGATGATGAGGATATGATTCCGGTTTTTTTTCAGGAAGGATACGACGTAGCGTAGTTTTAGATCTATACTACCAAGGGCAGACGATAGAAGAAAAATGGAAGTAATTGGTTATGATTTAACCAGGGTACGCATAATTTATAAACTCTGCAACAAAGATTTGAACGATTAAATTAAGCAGCTTTTTTTTTTCAACATCCCTCTCGTGCGGATACAATACAAGTGGAGGTTCAAAATTTCAAGAGACTTATTTTCTTCCAAGGAGTAGATTCTTAATTAATTAAGGTAAGGAATGACAAATATGAAAATAAGAGCCTCCGTTCGCAAAATTTGTGAAAAATGTCGGCTGATCCGTAGACGGGGGCGAATTATCGTAATTTGTTCCAACCCGAGGCATAAACAGAGACAGGGATAATCCTTCTTAAAGGGGACTCTCCTGTGGACCCAATACACAAACAAAGGATCTGTTTTGACATAAAATGGATATATCCGTATATCTCTGACTCATATTTATGAGATGATAAAATATGACAAAAACCATACCAAGAATTGGCTCACGTAGGAATGGGCGCATTAGTTCACGTAAGAATGGACGTCGAATACCAAAAGGTGTTATTCATGTTCAAGCAAGTTTCAACAATACCATTGTAACGGTCACAGATATACGGGGTCGGGTGGTTTCTTGGTCCTCGGCAGGTACTAGTGGCTTCAGAGGCACAAGAAGAGGGACGCCGTTTGCTGCCCAAACCGCAGCCGCAAATGCTATCCGTACAGTAGTAGACCAGGGTATGCAGCGAGCAGAAGTCATGATAAAGGGTCCTGGTCTTGGAAGAGATGCAGCATTACGAGCCATTCGTAGAAGTGGTATACTATTAAGTTTTGTCAGAGACGTAACCCCTATGCCGCATAATGGATGCAGGCCTCCTAAAAAAAGGCGTGTATAGAAATAATAATTGAACCAATTTCAAGAGAAATAAATGATTCAATGATCTGATCAAAAAATATTACTATGCTTCGAGATGAAGTAGCAGTATCGACTCGGACACTACAGTGGAAGTGCGTTGAATCAAGAGCAGACAGTAAGCGTCTTTATTATGGACGTTTTATTCTGTCTCCGCTTATGAAAGGTCAAGCCGATACAATAGGGATTGCAATGCGAAGGGCTTTGCTTGGAGAAATAGAAGGAACATGTATCACACGCGCAAAATCTGAAAAAATACCACATGAATATTCTACCATAGTAGGTATTGAAGAATCCGTACATGAAATTTTAATGAATTTGAAAGAAATTGTATTGAGAAGTAATTTGTATGGAACTTGCGACGCATCCATTTGCGTCAAGGGTCCTGGATATGTAACTGCTCAAGACATCCTCTCACCGCCTTCCGTGGAAATCGTTGATACTACACAGCATATAGCTAACCTGACGGAACCCGTTGATTTTTGTATTGGATTACAAATCGAGAGTAATCGTGGATACCGTATGAAAACACCAAATAACGCTCAAGAAGGAAGTTATTTTATAGATGCAGTATTTATGCCTGTTCGAAATGCAAATCATAGTATTCATTCTTATGGTAATGGGAATGAAAAACAAGAAATACTTTTTCTCGAAATATGGACGAACGGAAGTTTAACTCCTAAAGAAGCACTTTACGAAGCCTCCCGCAATTTAATTGATTTATTTATTCCTTTTCTACATGCAGAAGAACAGGCAGAAGAACAAGACCCAATTTTAAAGGACAATCAAAAAAATGGGATTACTTTCCCATTTTTTACTTTTCATGATGGATTGGATAAACTAAGAAAAAACAAAAAAGAAATTGAATTGAAATGTATTTTTATTGATCAATCAGAATTGCCTTCCAGGACCTATAATTGCCTTAAAAGGGCTAATATACATACATTATTAGACCTCTTGAATAAGAGTCAAGAAGATCTTATGAAAATGGAACATTTTCGCATAGAAGATGTAAAACAGATATTAGGCATTATACAAAAGCATTTCGTCGTAATTGATTTACCTAAGAATAAGTTTTTAATTGGAAATCCATTGGAATGATTTCATCTGTTTTTTTATTTATAAAGAAAAGAAAGGTGGAATTGTTTTTGAATCTTCATTGCAATCCTGGTATATTCAGAATAGTCCAGAATTCAATTAAATTGAATAAATAGATGTATCTAGGGAAGCGAATCTTCCCTAGATACATCTATTTCCTAGAGAGATACATTGTGGTATTTTATTTCACGGTAGAATTAATTTGAATTTGAAAAAGACCTAAAGTTAAAGATTTATCAATAGGTAATGTTGCTCCAATACCCAACCAAAGGGCTACTGCGGTACCAATCAAAAAGACGGTTGTAGCTACTGGACGACGAAACGGGTTTTGGAATTTATTAACATTCTCCAAAAAGGGTACTGTTAATAATCCTGCCGGTACTGAAACCATTAAAAGAACCCCCAATAACTTATTGGGTACTGTACGAAGTATTTGAAATACGGGAAAGAAGTACCATTCGGGTAATATTTCCAAAGGAGTTGCAAATGGATCCGCGGGTTCACCAATCATTGACGGTTCTAAAACTGCTAAACCCACATTACATGCAATAGTACCTAGAATTACTACTGGAAAAATATATAAAAGATCATTTGGCCATGCGGGTTCGCCATAATAATTATGACCCATCCCCTTTGCCAATTTAGCTCTTAATACAGGATCATTTAAGTCAGGTTTCTTTGTTATTGGGATAGGTGAATTTTTTTTTTTATAGATCCATCCCCCGAAGGAACCGGACATGATAATTTTTTATCATCCGGCTCGAGCAAAAATCAAAAGAATCAAATCAAATAGATCTATATAAATTTGATATATCATTCATATCAACAAATATACGACTTTATGTAAGAAAAGATTTACAGGATTCCATTTTACGAATTTGGAACTATCCATTGCAAAAAATTTAGTTTTTACAATTACAGGTAAATGCTCAATACCCACGTAGGCTTACAAAATTGATCATGATCAAGTGCTTTTTGGGTCGTCTCGTGCCTTGCAATTAGTGTTTACCCCCCAAAATCTCTCAAGCCGTCTTATATACAAAGGATTTACTTGTTACTAATATAGTCAGCCTCTGTTCTTCTTTAGATCCTTTGTTTCACTCCGATAGTATGATAGGTCAGAATAAATGCAGTGGAAATGAATACATTTCCATACTATTAAGTAAATGTAAGTGGAATACTAAAACATAATCTGTATCATGCCACATGATGTATTTTACTGGATCTTACGGAGCCGATTTAAGTTTATGCTCAGGTCTGATCATAGAAAAAACTCTGCTGAAGCAAACCAGCCTATCCTCTGTATGGGGCTTACGTGGTGGTTGGAACAGAAACACATTTGGTTGTAAATTTCAATGTGGTGGATAAAATATCCGCGCGGGCCAATCAATAGTTCAAGTCACACACTCCCATAATCCATACTCTCTTCGGAGAATCCACTTCAACTATTCGTATCAAACAAATAATACAATATTGCAGAGTTGAAGGGAAATATCCAAACAAATATCTTATTCTTTTCAATAATCCATATTTGTAGCAATGAAATACTGTTGCTTGTTCCTTCCTAAAATTGAATATAATTGATTACAAATATCTATACTGTATAGAATATGCCTTTTCTATAATAAAGGTCTATAAAGGACCAGAAATACCTTGCTTACGAATCATTGGGAAGTGCATTAACATAAATACAGCAGTAAGAAGGGGTAACACAAATGTGTGTAAACTATAAAAACGAGTCAAAGTTGATTGACCCACACTAGCACTTCCGCGTAATAACTCGACTAAGGGTGATCCTATTACAGGAATCGCGTCAGGTACACCTGTCACAATTTTGACTGCCCAATAACCGATTTGGTCCCAAGGTAAAGAATAACCGGTTACACCAAAAGATGCGGTCAATACACCCAGAACCACACCCGTAACCCAAGTTAATTCGCGAGGTTTTTTAAACCCACCGGTGAGATACACACGAAATACGTGCAGGATCATCATTAGAACCATCATACTTGCCGACCATCGATGAACTGATCGAATTAACCAACCAAAGTTGGCTTCAGTCATTATGTATTGAACTGAGGCAAAGGCCTCGGTAACGGTCGGACGATAGTAGAAAGTCATGGCAAACCCTGTGGCTACTTGTACTAAAAAACAAGTAAGTGTAATCCCTCCTAGACAATAAAATATGTTGACATGAGGAGGAACATATTTACTAGTTATATCATCTGCAATCGCCTGAATCTCGAGACGCTCTTCGAACCAATCATATACTTTATTGAGATAGGTAAACCAAGGGAACTCCCCCTCTGAGAACTGTATATGAGAATTTCATCTCGTACAGCTCAAGCATAAACACCCAAATACGAGTTGCAACGAATATTTAATAGAAAGTTTTCCTTTTCTTATTATTATTCTGAGTCTCCAGATTAACTCTTTTCTGAAGATATGAAGGGAAACCCGCAAGCTATTCTTTGTGATGATAATGCTAAAAAATCAAGTTAGCTCATTCGTCTTTATGTTAATAGTTACAGGCCTCTTGAATCTTCTTTTCCCTATTTTTCTTTATTTGTTTGAGTTATTTTCTTTTTTTTTTTTTTTGCACTTTTTATTATTGATAGAAATTCTCTTGTTGAGACCCTATGAATCGTTCAAAACCTCAGATTCATACTAGAACCACGATGATTGAATAAAGCCCCCAAGCTAAGTCCAAAAGTTCTCTGAGTAAGAACCATTTGATCATCACTTATTCAATTAAATAGATAAAAGGACTAAAAATTCGGAGAAACGAGACCGCGGGGCAAAAAAATCTTTGAATTTATTTTTGAATCCAGTCGCGAGGTCTGAATAGTAGGTATGAATCATAGTTCAAATATTTCTTGATCTATTATATTACGTATTATGTGCTCCAGATACAAAAATAAATATCCGACAAAGCAGAACCCATCTCTCTCAAGATGACAGATCTATTCTCTGTACTATCGATAGGATCAATTATAACAAGTCACACACTCATATTCCGGAAATACAGAAACAAAGGAATTCCACGATCGAACTTCCAGAATGGCCCAGAAATCAGAATCTTAAGTGATTCATTTTGGATTGAAAATCCAATGACTTGTTGGTTTTCTTTTTATAGACCTAATTCATCGAAATTCCATCCAGTAAAACCGATGAATTATAAATCTCGAGAATAATGGATAAGAATACTGCAAATAGTGCCATTGCAACCCCCATCAAAGGGGTAGTCCCCCAACCAGGAGCGACTTTTCCATATTCCGAATTTAACGGTTTCAATAAATTCCCTACAGTAGTTCCTCTTGGACGAGATTTAGAACTACCCTCAACGGTTTGTGTAGCCATAAATCCTATTGCATTAGTTGAGATCGGTTGACTTTGTATACCATTCTGTTGTAAATAAACGATCTTATCATAGATCCATTGTGGTCTTGAAATTTTATAATAATGGAAACAGCAACCCTAGTCGCCATCTTTATATCTGGTTTACTTGTTAGTTTTACCGGGTACGCCTTATATACCGCTTTTGGGCAACCCTCTCAACAACTAAGAGATCCATTCGAGGAACACGGAGACTAGTTGAAGTAAAGTAATGAGCCTACCATATTGGTAGGCTCATTACTTTACTTCAATTTAGATAATGTAAGATAATGAAAATCATTTTTTAGTCGGAACCTTAGGCGGCTCTCGAAAAAATATAGCGAAAAAAATAATTCCTAGAGTCGAGACTAAGAGGAATGTATAAACCAATGCTTCCATAAATTCGATCGTGGTTTACAATTATAGCTTCCACACCTGTTCATTTGGGAACATCTCCCCAATTAAGTTAAGAAAGGACAAGAATCAAAGAAAGGTCGACGATTCAAATCAAGATTTCTTTGGTACTCTAAGGTCAAAGTTAAATCACAAAAGAGGCGAAAGATACAAGAGCAATGGTGTATCAGACTGCTTGTCTCTTTGTAGTTGGATCTCCAAGTTTTTGGAATGCTCCAAATTCCACTTGAGAATCCAAATCTGGGTCAATACCAGCAAAAACATCTCTGAATAAGGTTCTAGCACCATGCCAAATATGTCCGAAAAAGAAGAGTAAAGCGAACGAAGCGTGTCCAAAAGTGAACCAACCCCTCGGGCTGCTACGAAAAACACCATCAGATTTCAAAGTAGCACGATCTAATTCAAAAATTTCACCCAATTGAGCACGTCTAGCATACTTTTTCACAGTAGCGGGGTCGCTATAACTGACTCCATCGAGTTCGCCACCATAGAACTCAACAGTTACTCCTACCTGTTCGACACTATACTTAGATTCTGCCCTTCTAAAAGGAACATCGGCTCTTACAATTCCATCTCCATCTACCAAAACTACTGGAAATGTTTCAAAAAAAGTAGGCATACGACGTACAAACAGCTCGCGCCCCTCTTTATCTCTAAAGATGGGATGTCCTAACCATCCAACAGCGATTCCATCCCCGTTGTCCATCGAGCCCGCTCTAAATAATCCCCCTTTTGCTGGGTTATTTCCAATGTAATCATAAAAAGCTAATTTTTCGGGAATTTTAGACCAAACTTCTGATAAACTCTGATTTTCGGCTAGTCCGGCACCAACCCTTCGATATATTTCTTGTTGGAAGTATCCTTGATCCCATTGATAACGAGTGGGACCAAATAATTCGATCGGAGTAGTTGCAGAGCCGTACCACATAGTTCCAGCAACAACAAAAGCTGCAAAAAAGACAGCAGCAATACTACTGGAAAGTACAGTTTCAATATTACCCATCCGTAATCCTTTGTAAAGACGTTGGGGCGGGCGGACACTAAGATGGAATAGGCCTGCTAATATGCCCAACGTACCCGCTGCAATATGATGGGAGGCTATTCCTCCCGGAACAAAAGGATCAAAACCCTCCACCCCCCACGCAGGATTTACAGATTGTACTTTTCCGGTTAGTCCATAAGGATCGGACACCCATATTCCAGGACCATACAAGCCTGTTACATGAAATGCACCAAATCCAAAGCAAGCTAATCCTGAGAGAAATAAATGAATTCCAAAGATCTTGGGCAAATCTAAAGAGGGTTTCCCTGTACGTTCATCAGAGAATATTTCGAGATCCCAATATACCCAATGCCAGATAGCTGCCAAGAAGCACAAACCAGAAAACACAATATGTGCCCCGGCCACACCTTCGTAACTCCAAATACCCGGATTCGTTATAGTCCCTCCTGTAATACTCCAACCACCCCATGAGTTGGTTATTCCTAACCGAGTCATGAAGGGTATAACGAACATACCTTGTCTCCACATTGGATCAAGAACGGGGTCAGAGGGATCAAAAACGGCTAATTCGTAGAGAGCCATTGAACCGGCCCAACCAGAAACGAGAGCTGTATGCATTATATGCACAGCAAGCAACCGACCGGGATCATTTAATACGACGGTATGAACACGATACCAAGGCAAACCCATGGAAATACCTCTTTATCAAAGAAAAATATACACTATGTAACTTTATCGCATTGGAAAAGACTATGCTATGGACCTCTCCCTTTCAATGGATTATTTCGGAGCAAGGGTTCGTTTTTTTTAATTCCATTTCATTGGTAATAATGGAACAATTCCGTTCGTAGGAACAAAGATAAGCAGATCTATTCTATACCCGATAAGTACCAATACGCAATGGGGGGATTGGTCCCATTTTCTATGAGCGAATGCGTAGATACTTGGTCATCATTCGAACAGCTCGACCCATTCGTAAAATTTTCCTTTATTCCTTTCGTCTTACTCTAGAAACTTTCTAATCTAAGGATAAAATACGACATTACGTTTCCACATCAAAGTAAAATATAGTACTTAACTCCCCTTTCTTTCAGTTGATGCCTATTGGTGTTCCAAAAGTACCTTTTCGGAGTCCCGGAGAGGAAGATGCAGTTTGGGTTGACGTATAGTGCGACTTGTCAGACATATTGGGTCATATGGAATTTTCCCGTTCTCTCCCCCGATCGAGATACCCTCTGTTTCGCCCAAAAAAATTGCTTGAACCACCAATTCAATAATTTGGAGCGTGAAGTACAATTAGATCCTTTTTGGGGGGGTCAAGATCAATATTAATATTATTCATTATCCAAATTTATGGTTGGCTTGGTTGGACCAATCCAATAAAATGAAGTATCCAGGCTCCGTTCAGAAAACACCCAGTTGGTAATCGAGATATGATTACCACTTGTATCCTAAACGATTACTTTATAACATATAGGCGATCTCAAACTAAACTGCCAATCAATAAAACAATATTGATTACTATGACTCCATCGAATATTTGTCGTAAGAAAGGCACGAAATGCGTTGAAAAAAAAAGTCGTACCAAAAGAGCGGTATTGGGATCATTTGTCCTATATGTACAAATTGAAGTCGGGCGGATCTTTACCCGGAGTAGAACATAAACCTAAAATAATTGAGGAGGCCCATTCAGGAACAAGAAAATTACATCGTAATTTGGATTAGATTTCGATGAAACAATACATCAATGAGAGGTTAATTCAATAAGTTTAGTGGATTCTTTTCTTTTTTACGGAGAGGCGAGCAAAAAAAGAAAAAAAACTTTCTCAAAAAAATAGACGAAAAAGCCCCCTTATTACATTAGGAGGTAGAAAAGTCCTACTATAAAAAAGGAAGGTGGGCTGGAATCAACACATTGATTCTTTTTTCACAATTTTTTTGAACCGTATGCATCAAAAGGTGCGTGTACGGTTCATAAGGGATAAATTTTTGTCCTAATCAACCGACTTCATCGAGAAAGATTACTTTTTTTAGGCCAAGGGGTTGATAGCGAGATCTCAAACCAACTTATCGGTCTGATGGTATATCTCAGTATAGAGGATGAAACCCGGGATCTTTTTTTGTTTATAAACTCGCCCGGCGGGTGGGTAATACCCGGAGTAGCAATTTATGATACTATGCAATTTGTGCCACCAGATGTACATACAATATGCATGGGATTAGCCGCTTCAATGGGATCTTTCATCCTGGTCGGAGGAGAAATTACCAAACGTATAGCATTCCCTCACGCTTGGCGCCAATGCGTTTTTTTGAGAGAAAAAAGAAGACTATGCCTTCGCGATATGTAATATTAAATGAATGAATAAAATAATAATATTCAGTAATAATAGCATGGCACTTCGAGTTCGATATGAACAAACTCTTTTTGTTTTTTCATAACATGAAATTATGTATCGGGCGAGTAATATGAGACTGACTAAAGGGTATTCTGATTTTATCTTATCTATCCGGGGGTCATTTCAGCGTCACAAACTTTTTTGTTTTCACACCATGAGTATCTTTCGAATATTTATGTTATGAAAGAGTACTAAAATGAAAAAAAAAGATCTTTTTTTTTACTTACTTTGATTTGATCGGATTAAAAAGAAACTTTGGGATTGCTGAATCACATACGAGATAAATGATAAATATAGAAAGCAACGGAACCATCATAGTATTTTTTAACTCCCCCGAAAAGAAGGGTGGTAAATGGGTCACTTAATGATTTGGAATGTATCCAATTTATTTTTTTGCTCGACGGAAAGGAAAAGTAAAGTCCACTGTGGAGCCGTATGCAATGCACAAAAATGCCTGTACGGTTGTTCAATTATATATAAGAATTTTATTCTTGGTATTCTTTATCTCTTTTCTTTGTCCGATCGTATGAGATCAAGGAACCATTAATTATGTTATATCATCAGGGTAATGATCCACCAACCTGCTAGTTCTTTTTATGAGGCACAAACAGGAGAATTTGTCCTAGAAGCGGAAGAACTTCTGAAACTCCGCGAAACCCTCACAAGGGTTTATGTACAAAGAACGGGCAACCCATTGTGGGTTGTATCCGAAGATATGGAAAGGGATGTTTTTATGTCAGCAACAGAAGCCCAAGCTCATGGAATTGTTGATCTTGTAGCGGTTGAAAACACCGGGGATTTCACGTAAATACGTGATTCCTTTTTGAACCATAACTTGGATTCGGATGAACCTAAATTTCAAATTTTATCTTCTTACCGGGGTAAATATAGGGTAAGGTAAAAAGTATAAAAATAATTCAGAATCAGAATAATCTGGTTAGGATTGTCTGGTTAGGATTGATCTAAACCAGCCCATTTTATATATGATTTAGCATGCCAACTATTAAACAACTTATTAGAAACACAAGACAGCCAATAAAAAATGTAACAAAATCCCCCGCTCTTCGGGGATGTCCTCAGCGTCGAGGAACATGTACTAGGGTGTATGTGCGACTCGTTCAGATCATGAGCTGGAACTAAATTAAAGAACAAATTTTCCAGTATCCATGACCAGCACGAATGAATATTCTGGAAGAATTCCATAAATATCTAAAACCTTCGTTGTGCCATTATGTATTAAATTTATGGTTTCTATTGGTGCAAATCCAATCACCTCCATTGGAGATGAGAAGCAATTCCCCATTGGTAGCAAATGGTTATTCATTAAGCGGGGGAAACCGTATTTAAGAAGCAAAAGAATTAGGCTCCCACTCTTGCAATAACGGACTAACAGGGTCAGTTACCTAGCCAACCTTTGTAATTAAATACCGTTACTGTATGGGTAGATCTCATTGTGAAAAGACCTATTACTAGATAATTCATGGGTAGAGTCAAAGAATGTGAACTGTACAAGTTACTAATAACATTTAACATTGATTACTGAGGGAAGGGGCTCCGGTGTATAGAGAGGACCTCACCGTTTAAGAAGCAACCATAGAAACGACGGAACCCACTATTTATCTATTTACCTTTATTTTTTATTGATACTTTATACTATATTCAACTTAATTCACAATTGACTATATTTAATATTTAATTTATTTGTTGCTATTTAGTATCAATAAAATAAAATGGATTTTTTTATTTCGAGGTTAAATACCTGGAAAAAATCGTGGTCGGGAAGGTCATAGTAGCAAAAGCCATTGGAATTTTTTTTATACATTGGAAGAATCCGTTTTGTTATTAATAGACCAGGAAAGGGGAAAAGAATGACTGAAAGAAAAAATCAATTAGTTATTCATCAAAGTTTCATTTGATTCAATGACCAGAATTAGACGAGGGTATGTAGCTCGGAGACGTAGAACAAAAATTCGTTTATTTGCATCAACCTTTCGAGGGACTCATTCAAGACTTACTCGAAGTACTATTCAACAGAAAATGAGAGCCTTGGTTTCTGCTCATCGGGATAGGGGCAGGCAAAAGAGAAATTTTCGCCGTTTGTGGATCACTCGGATAAATGCAGCAATTCGTAAGACAGGGGTATCCAATAGTTATAGTAAATCAATACATGATCTGTACAAGAGGCAATCGCTTCTTAATCGTAAAATACTTGCACAAATAGCAATATCAAATACGAATTGTCTTTACATGATTTCCAACAAGATTCTTAAGAAAGGATATTATTAGAAGGAATACACCATACTGATTTAAATGGAGCCCCGGAGAATGAGCTCCGGGAAGATAGGGTAGAAATTTATATAATAAATGTAATTAATTCAAATTAATATAGTTTTTTAAAGAATGAACACTAAAAAAAAAAAAGAAGAAACGTTTATTTTTCTTACTCATTTTTTTCTTACGACGCGACAATCGAATTTTCATTTTCTAATTTTAAAAATTCCTCAATTGCAATTGAATCAAAATTCCAATCTGAAACCCAACTCAGATTGATTTTTTTTTTATTCTATTTATTTCTAGTTCGAGGACCCGTGGTTCTAGGAGTTGACTCAGTTCTCTCAAATTGTTTCTCATTATTAAGAAAAGGTAACAAAGATAAAATACGAGCTTGTTTTATAGCAACAGTAATTAATCGTTGTTGTTTCAAAGTCAATCTATTCACTCGTCTAGATAATATTTTTCCTTGTTCACTAATAAATCGACTAATTAAACTCATGTTTCTATAATCAATTCGATCCCCCGACCCAATTGGGGGCAAACGCCTACGAAAAGATCGCTTGGATTTAAGAAAAAGTCGCTTGGATTTATCCATGGTTTATTCCTTATCTTTAAAATCCTATTTCTAAATTCTAATTGAATTTGGGATCCGACCCAAATAGGATTCGGTTTTTTTGTTTATTTATTATGTATGTAATTATTAAATTATCGAATTGATTCCTGTTCCTTGTAGGGATTACACACGCGTTCAATTTTATCTATTTCTTTATCTCCCCATGAATCGTATGCTTGTAACAATAGGGACAAAATTTTCTCAATTCCAATCGACTAGGCGTATTGTGCCGATTCTTTTGAGTAATATATCTGGAAATGCCCCGCGATTTCTTATTAATATCGTTTCGAACACAACTGTTACATTCCAAAATAACTCTTGTTCTTACATCTTTACCCTTAGCCATGAACCTCCCTTTTTATTTTGGATTCACTCAACTCTTCCATTTTTGATCCGAAACGAAGAAGAAAAAAAGAAGTTGCTGACTCGAAATTCAATTCTTAAATCTTCCATTTTCATTGCGGTCAATATCAATAGAGAAATAATAATAAGTAATACAAGAATTTCTAAATATCAATTAAATTAGTTTAGGTCTAAATACCTGCATTTCATTTACATATCTTGTATGCTGCCACTGTCCCCTATCTCTATTAATTTAATTCCGACGAAACCCGGTTTCGTTGCCGATGAATCTTCTTTGATTCTTTCTCGCTTTTTTATCCGAAGACAGAAAGAAAAAAAAGGGCTTAGTCACAGAAAATTTCTTGTTTCTCGAATCTTATTCATACCTAGCTAGAATGAAAAAAATGGGAATGTCAACGCATCTGGGAATAAACGATTGATCTCAATCAATAGACCTGCTAAAGACCCAAACCATAGAGTGCTTAACACAGGTGCCACGGAGAGATATGTTTTTAGATCTCGCATTGAAAATACTCCTTTTTTGTAATAGTAATACATATATAATCAGATACATGTGTCATTAAGGATCGCTTGTATTTGTCCGCGGAATCCCTAACTAAAATGGATATATCGAACGACCCGGTAGATTTCAATTTTGTACAGAAAAGACGCCCACTTACTTTCTGAACATTACCGATATAATATTAATATATATCTATTTATTGTTAATTAATTTAATTGGATTTCTTTTATTATATGTGTTATATGAGAATATGTTATATGAGACGAAAAAGAAGAAATGGCAAGAGGTTTATTAATCGAGAAAATGACGATGTGGAAAACAAGACGGGGATTCTCTACAATGACACTGTAGGTCAATTGAAA